CGATTGAAATAATACGATTGAAGTGCATAATGCAGAAGAAGGCTTATTAAACATATGCAGAGATAACTATAGCTATCTATATATATATATCCATGTCTCTCCCTTTACTGCAGTGCTCTATCAAAATTTCTATTCAATTTTTCATTGAAGAGAAATTTTCCTATAGGAATCATAGACAGATAAGATATCAGATTAGATATCTGTGTAAAATTTTATGTTCTAGGGTTTACATATACCCATAATTGTTGTTATAATTGAAATTGAGAAGAATTTTGTATTAAAAAGAATCAATACTGATTGGTTAGATATCCATTTTTATTTTCTTATATCATTAGGATTAGGGAAATACAATTTTAGATTCAAAAAAAAGAATCGTTCATGAATTCACAGTCAATAGTTAATGGTTCCGATTTGTCCTTAATTTTGGCTTTTGTGACTGAAAATTCACTTTTCATTTCAATAGAAGGCATAACGAATTAAAATAGGGATTAAGAAAAATGGGATTCAAGGTGCAAGTACACAAAAGAAAAAAGAACCCACCTCCAAAAAAAAGCAAAAAAGGGGGTGGAGGGATGTTTTCGTCTATTTTGTGTCGCCTGGGCGGCATGGCCGAGTGGTAAGGCGGGGGACTGCAAATCCTTTTTCCCCAGTTCAAATCCGGGTGTCGCCTGATCAACAAAAGACGCAAACTGCCTTATTCCCTTTTTTTGTTCCCTTTTTTTGCTGATATAACTTGTCGAATTTGCCCCCAACAGAAGCACGCGGAGGAAAAGGCATCTTGATACTTCCAAGGGTGTTGCTGCCTATTTTGTTTGTACTAAAAGTTTTTCAGTCATCTTATAATATAAGAACTTCTTAAAATTAATTGGATTTTTTGGATTGTTTCATCAATATATTGAACAGAATTTTTTTTGACTCTCCGCCATCGATTCTACTATTATTAGTGAACAATAATAGAAAAATTCCTTCATATTTATAAAGATAGAGGACATAATTCACATGGATATAGTAAGTCTCGCTTGGGCTGCCTTAATGGTAGTCTTTACATTTTCCCTTTCACTCGTAGTATGGGGAAGAAGTGGACTCTAGGGGTACTACCAATTGCGTTGAGAAATCAGACTGTATCAATTGTTTTATAGATCGTTCTGCAAAGATTTTTTAATTTAACTGTTGTTTAAATTCCATTTAATTCAATTATTTAATTCAATTTCGAAATTCTTCTAAATTTAGAATTCGAAATTGAATTAAAAATATCTTCATTTCAAAATTCTATATTGGATTCGATTGAAGTAATATAATATATTCTATGAATAATATATGAATAATACCCCTTTAATCAAACAAATATTTCAATGATTCTCGTGTTCATATTTCGAAAGTAAAAGTAATACAAATGATAGGAAATTTATTCCAACCAAATTTTTCCAAAATTCTCTATCTCGATAAACTGGTTCTTACTAGAGTTATATATGAACAATGAGGAAGAACGGAACCCCCCACCCCTTTTTTTTGCTTGCCTCTTTCTTGTTCAAAGAGAAAAGAAAGTAGTTCTTTTATTAAATAAAGTTCTTTTATTAATTATTAAAAGTGATTAAATTAAGTGACTTTTCTATGTCTATGGGAAATAAGATAGACATAGTGGTTCTCCAATGAGATACTCCGCATACTAAGATATTTTCTTGCTTCGTGCTTAGTTTAGTATTTGTTTTATTCTTTTAGAAATTTGATTTATGCTATACCTTATTTTATTGACTTGACTTATTTCATATCATGATTCAAGGGTTAAAAATCGTCAGGGTTTACTAATTCTTTTCATTGAAATCTGAAAAGTTTTTATAGAACTCTTTTCCTTGGATGATCTGTCAACTGTTCAATCAATTACTTCTTCGAAATGCTAAAAAAAGATTTCTCGATTTTTTTTTTATTAATATTAATATATGTCCAGATTTTTTTCCTTTTCATTGATTTTAGTCTTTCGGTAGATGTCGGGATTCATATTGAAAATAATCAGAACTTTCGTAATTAGAATCATAAAAGTAAGAGTAAGAATTGCCTTTCGACTATTTCTTCAGATTAATTTGAATCAACACAAATCAAATAGATGAAGAAATAGAATTGGGACCTTATTTACATTCCATATAGATAATTGATATCTAGATACTAGATATATGAATATGATATTTTAGATTAATCTATATCTATATTAAGTCTATCTCTTTATACAGTACAACTTTATACACTAGAATAACAAAAATGGATAGTATGCTAGAAAGAAATATATTTCTTTCTAGCATACTATCGGATCTCATAGAATACTGCTAATTTTAGTCCACTCATTTCATCTAAGACACAAACTAGGAATCCTTTTCATTTTCTTTCTTCAATCATTGATATTGATAAGAAGTCAAGTTTCATTCAAATTAATCACCTTGACTAACCGTTTTTACATATATTATAAGTAAAAAAGCAGTAGGAACTAGAATGAACAGTGCAGTAGCAA